AAGATATTCTATTTTCCCATAGAAATGTGTTCGCTCAAGAAAGACTCCAGAAGATATTGATCGTAAATAAGAAGACTGTTTACGAAGAAACAGGAATAGATATTCGTATTCATATACATAAGAATTATGTAGGAACCAAAAGAATCTTTTCGTTCTTTTTGAAAAGACGTAAATGGATTTCTTTGAAGTAATGATACTATTCAAATTATGATATTCGTGGAAAAACAATCGTAATAAATGCAAAGAAGGAACATCTTTGATCCAGCATTGAAGGATTTGAACCAAGATTTCCAGATGGATGGGGTGGGGTATTAGTAGATCTGATACATAATTTAAATGTGATAATTTATCCTCTAAAAAGGGAAATATTGAATGAATAGATCGTAAATTATGAGATTTTGGTATTCTTTTTTCTTCAAGGGAAGATACTAATCGCGACGAGAATGGAATTTCCAGAATGACTCCAAAACCTTCTGATACCATTTGAGAAGAAAAATGAGAAGAAAAAGAATTCTTGTGCCCCCAAAAACCATTTTCCTTTTGGTTAGAATCATTCACCGAAGAAATCAAAGATTTCTGTTGATACATTCGAGTAATTAAACGTTTCACAAGTACTAAACTAGATTTATTGTCATAACCAATAATTTCCACAGGTTCGTAAAAAATAAAACTATTAAAGCTATGATAATGAGCAAGTGAGTAAATATACTCCTGAAGGAGTAGTGGATATAGGAAGTTTTGTTGCCGAAATCTATCTTTTTTCAATCTAAATATCCTTGTAATTCTGCCATTTAAATACATTTCTACTGTAACCAAAAAAGGGAGGCACTTCTTGTGTTATGAAATGATACATAGTGCAATATGGTCAGAACGGCGTATGCATATATTGTATTATGCACTGTCTATACTTTTACTTTCAATTTCAATAATAATAATATAGACTTTTATACATGTAAAAAACATAATGATAATCTAATAAAATAAAAGATTATATAAAAGTAAGAACAAATTAAAGAATATATACCCCGGAGACAGAGAGCCCAATCTACAGATCTTTTTTCTTTCCCTTTCTTTCTATCCAATTTGGATTTCTTTTACTTGTTAATATAAGTAGAATAACAATAAAAGAAATAAATAAAATAACAATAAGAAAAAGGGGTAAAAATCTTTTATTTTTGCAACCCAATCACTCTTTTGACTTTGGAAAAAAAATACCTTTTTTATCACTATACTATTTCTTCTACACATCCGTCTTCAATCCACAATAAAGAATAATTAGGATTAATAAAAAAAAGAATCAATGGTCCACTCACAATTCACAAGAGAACCTTTTCCCACATCAGGCACTAATCTATTTTTAACGCATAATTAGTAATTTGATCGGGTAATCATTCAAATTAAGAAGGGAAGCTCGTTACTTTTTTGTCTTACTCGAATTGGAGCCATAAGGCTCTATCCATTTATTCACTAGACCAAAAATACTTTATCAATTGTTATCAAAAGAAAAACTCTCGTTCTATTTCTATTATGAGTACTAGAAATCTTTTTTTTCTATGATTTTATTATTCTTTTTACGACATGCTTTTTTTTCCATTCATTACCTTTCAGGATCAGTCGCAGTCTTATAAACTCTACCAATAGTCTAGACGAATTCCTTCATCCAAATGTGTAAAAGATCATAGTCGCAATTAAAAGCCGAGTACTCTACCGTTGAGTTAGCAACCCGGATCAATATGAAATGTAGATATGATCGAAATAAAAAAAATACAACAAACTCATTCATTTTACTAAAGTGAAGGAAAGAAAGAGCCGATAGGAAATGGGGATAAAAAGATCTATTTATATACGATAAAATTATATTTGTTTGATACGCCATTGTCAATATGAATGGACTTTTTTATCAAACAAATTTCAAGAAATTAGATAGAAATTTGTGTTGGATTAGCATAATATAAAGAATAAAACTTTGAGCGGAAAAAAAATAAGGAAAAGGTAAAGATAGCAAAAATAGCGGTTTTATTTAATCAAAAAAAGAAAGGTACAATACAAATACAAGAAGAAAGATTACCCCCCTTGTTTGGGGGGTTCCACAAAAAGAAGAAAGAAAAAGAAGAATAAAATAAGTATGAATAGAACAAGAAAAGAAAAAACTTTGAATAAAGATTTACACAAAGATAGGTACTAGTTACCCTATCCTTTTTTTATTCATAATTCTTGTTTTTCCTTTCTTTTTTTATCAAAAGAAACTCGAAATTCTTTAAAGAATTCTGCCTTCCTTAAAATATCATAAACAGTTCCTGTGGGTTGAGCACCTTTTTCAAGGAAATATAAAATAGCAGGAACATTTGAATAAGTTTGATTCTTTATCGGATCATAAAAACCCACTTTTCGAAGATCTCTTCCTTCTCTTCGGGATCGAACATCAATTGCAACGATTCGATAGATGGCTCATTGGGATAGATGTAGATAAAAGATGCCCCCCTAGAAACGTATAGGAGGTTTTCTCCTCATACGGCTCAAGAAAAAATGATTATAATTTCTAGAATTTCTCTATCTATCTATTATCTATATAGATAGAAAGAGAAATAGATAGATAGATAGAGAAATGGATCCATAAAGAATTAGACTGTAATTTGAGCCTTTTTTTCCTTCTTTACAGAAAAAGAAATTTCATTTGTACTCCTAACTCAAGTTGGGTAGTTTTGAAAGAGTTCAAAAGGAAATCCTTAGAATTTCTTGAGCTGTCTCTAACTTCTTTTTTTGTCTCCTTTCATATATATATTTTTTTTACTCATTCTGATCCAATTGTTGAGACAAGTGAAAATAGTGTTTCCTTGTTCCGGAATTTGTTGTCTTTTCTTTGCGCTTTGTGAAATCATTGGGTTTAGACATTACTTCGGTGATCCTTACTCCTTTTCAAAAAAGCAGCAACATACCTTTTGTTTTTTGTTCTTTCTATGGAAAGAAAATGAAAAAATCATACGAAAGATTGATTCCTTTGTGATACACTCTTGATTGAAACAGTTTAAAAATTTCGACAAATTTGATTTTTTCATTTCAAACTTGTTCATTTTTGAACCTCTCCATTTATCTATATTTAGATATTGATAATATATTTACAAAGTTGGTCTAACTTATTGATTGTCACTAACCCTAGATTATTCCCCCGATAAATGAATCAATCATTTTTGCTCGAGCTCCATCATATGCTATACCTTTAATATACCACTTTAATATACCATTAGTATCTTTATTTAGTTATTTAGTAACCCAAGACAAATTAAATTAGGTTCCTAGCAGAACAAATTATGTCGAGACAAGAGCATCTTCATTCGTATAGAAAGAGAAGATGGTGGATGTCAGAATCCACAGCCAATCATGTCCTTCAAGTCGCACGTTGCTTTCTACCACATCGTTTCAAACGAAGTTTTACCATAACATCCCTCTCATTTTATTTTAATTTGGAACCGTATGCAATTGATTCAATATGGAATCATGAATAGTCATTGGATGAACCAATTGATACATAATAATCTACACTTATAGATAAGTGTTATCCGGAAAGGATTTCACTTAAAAATACCACATAATTTTCTTATATGAATAATATCACATGAAAAAAAACAAATCAGTTTTAAGCAAACTTATTTACATCTTCAACAGATCTTTCGGGATTGTCCATAATAAACCTCTTTTTATTAAAAAAGAAATTAGAAACCTCAAAAAAAGCCTTTGACTTTACTTTCATTCAAATGAAAAAAAAAATACCCATGAATGGATAAAAGTTTTTAGCCACTTTAACTAAATTTAACTAAATGTTTAACTAAATACTAAATATTTCATTATTAGAATAATAAGATAAAATAATAAGATAATATTAATAAGAAAAATATACAAAATAAAAATATACAATTACATACAATAATTATATATTATATTTATTTTATTTCTATTTTATACTCTTATTTAATATATTACATTACATATTTTTATAAATATTTTCTCATTTTTTCTTTATGACATATGATTTTTCTAATATTATGATTTACTTATTATTTACCATCTCCAATGAAATCTTATTTTCATTTAATTGAAAACAGAGAGATAGTTTGAGAATAAAGTTTCTTTGTTTTCATTATTATGGAGTAGAAAAAATCTCGTGTAAGGTAAGATCAAAGAGAAAATAAGAATCCTGGGATTCTTATCTTTTCGCATCCATCTACATCATATAAAAAAATAATCGTTAACAAAAGTAATCACGAATATTTATATTTAATAATAAAATACTTTAGTAAAAAAAAAAAAGATATGATTCTAAGAATGATTCTTAGAATTCAGATTGGATAACATTGTATCCAACATTAAACAGAAAATTGTTGAATTAAATTTTCAATTTCAATAGAGAAGAATCTTTCGTTTCTAATGCAAACGATCTGGGACGGAAGGATTCGAACCTCCGAGTAACGGGACCAAAACCCGTTGCCTTACCGCTTGGCCACGCCCCATTTTGATTTGGTCTAAGAAAAAATAAGATAAATATTTGTTATTCGTCAATAACCAACCAAAAGAAATATAGGACATGTTGTCGCTAGGATTCAACACAATAGATATAGAATCAAAAAGATTAATTGATCATTACTTAGAATTCAATTAAGATATTGTATGAAAATAGAATTCCTTGTATTCTTATTTGATTGGAGAATGTAAGGAAGGATTCTTGATTGGGGAGAAGTCAAAGAAAAATAAGAATTTTTTTCTTTTATCTGCATCTGCCTTTTTATTTGAAAATTTTCCTCAGAAAAACAACTCAATCCAATCTGATAATTTATTATCATTTCAATTTAATTTGAATCTTTAAGAACAAGAAAAGAATATTTGTTATGTTTAATATCTTTAGTTTAATCTGTATCTGTCTTAATTATACCCTTTATTCGAGTAGTTTTTTCTTCGCCAAATTGCCTGAGGCTTATGCCTTTTTCAATCCAATTGTAGACGTTATGCCCGTTATCCCTTTACTCTTTTTTCTATTAGCCTTTGTTTGGCAAGCTGCTGTAAGTTTTCGATAAAAATGAAATCTCTATTCAATTCATAATTTCTTCGATAAAAAAAAGATGATATTTTTCTTCTGAAAATCAATAAGATCATAAATAAGATTCAAATAAGTCTGGACATTAGGAACCCTCGATTCAAAAAGTGAAATTCTGTTATTTTCTATTTTATATTGAAATTTAATTTGAATAAGGGAAGGGGGTGATGATCTTTATCTTTAATCAGCTAATCAGCTTATTTCTTCTTTTGTTCTGACCTTTCCTTTATAAAATCCCATACAATACCTAATTATAGATATGGATATGACAAGAAATTTTTGATAACGAAAAAATACGAATCTTATTACATTAGAAAGAAATTCGTGAAAAGAAATTTCAAAAAAACTTCCTTTTTTTTTCATCTTTAGAGCGTCATATCAAAATAGTGTCTAGTGTGTGTCGTAAAATAGGTGATCTATTTCCTTAAAAAAAAATGATCTTATCTTATCTTGGAGATTTGTAATGCTTACTCTTAAACTATCCGTTTACACAGTAGTAATATTCTTTGTTTCTCTCTTCATCTTCGGATTCTTATCTAATGATCCGGGGCGTAATCCCGGGCGTGAAGAATAAAAAAAGATATGAGATTTGTTTTTACTTTTTCCTTAATTTTTTCATAGGTATTTCATAGGTAAATGTATAAAGAAATGGAATAGATACTAGATATAAAGAAATGGGATAGATACTAGATAAAGATAAAAGATTCATAAAAGAAAATAATCGAAATTTATTTCAATTCTAAAATCTCAAGTGATCAGGGGGATCGGAGAGAGAGGGATTCGAACCCTCGGTACGAATAATTCGTACAACGGATTAGCAATCCGACGCTTTAGTCCACTCAGCCATCTCTCCCCATTCAAAATTGAAAATTTATCTTTAACATGTGAAGCCAAGATTGAGAACAATTTTTATTTTCCTTCAATGATTCGAAACAGATTTATCCAATAGAGAGAATACCTTACTTCTTTTATTTTGTACAAAAGGTTCATTTCCCCGGCCTGGTTAAGTATAAGTACTGACCGGGCCAGTACTTCTTTTGTTCCGACGAATAAAAATTGTTATTGAAACAAGAAGAGTAATTTTTATTCCCATTCCTAATTATTAGAAATTAGATAAGATTCTAATAGATAGATTATTTTAGAAATTTTTTAAAAAATTATCTAGATCTAGATTAATGATTAATATAGAATATTCTATATTGAAATTTAAATATTAGAGATTATATATCTATTCTTAGTATATTATAGTACCTTATATAGTAATTCTAGTAAATTAGTAGTAATTCTAGTAAATTAGAGTATAAATTCTAATATTTAGTCTTTATAGTAAAAGTGTTCTACTTTAAATAGTATTATAGTATCTAGTAATATAGTACTAATCGTCGTCTTTATTTTATTATTCTTAAGTATAAAATTCGGAAATTCATTAATGAAAAATGAATTTCATTATAAATGAAAGTTGAAGTTCAGTATTATATTCATCTTAATAATTCATTTAAGAAGTCTTAATAAGAAAGAAGTATTAATATTAATAAAGAAATAAAATATATCTTATAATATCTTATAAGATATATAATATCATAATATCAAATAGAAAACACATATTTATAAAATGAGACTCTAAATCATTTACTTGTTCAAAGCAAAGTACAAGCTTGAAAGTTTGAGGCCCAATTTACCCGAATTCAGAAAATCTGGTGGTTCAAGTGAAGGGAGGTTTCAAAAAAAAAAAATACTTATAATTTTAGTACACTATTTAAATTTGACTAAACTTTTTGCTATTCACCTATTTTTTTTTCAAGTTTTCAATTCCGCGCCGCAGTGGAGAAAAATACGTGTTAATGCTGGAATTTTCATGATTCTGATGCTATCTTGACTGCGTCTGATTACTTTGTTGGACAAATGGTCCATTCATATTCAATAATGAATATGTAGCGGGTATAGTTTAGTGGTAAAAGTGTGATTCGTTCTATTAACAACTTCAATAGTTAAGGGGTCTTTCCATTTTTTTCATATTTCATATTCCGATCAAAAACTTTATTTCTTAAAAAGATTTAATCCTTTAAACCTCAATAGGACATTTGAGGAAAGAATATACATTCTCACGATTTCTATCCAAAAGGCAATCATAATTTTAATAAAAAAATTGGATTATGGAGTCGAGAAGCATAATTTTTTTGATTGGTTCAATTCTTCCAATTGAATGAGTATGAATAAAGGATCTATGGATGATAGTACAAAACTTTCAATCGTAACTAAATCTTCAATTTTTGCGCTAAAAAAGGGGGAGATTGAAGCCAAATAGCTAGAAAATGATGGTTTTGGTTTACTAGAACCCTCGGCTTCTTGTTTCAGCTCGGTAGAAATAAAATTATTTTCCTTAGGATCCCGCGAGTAGAAAAGAAATAGGGAAC